AGCCATGGATGCTTAACCTTAACGGGGCTCATCGTACATCGTGAATAACCAAATTCCAATTGAAATGAAATTTTGAGGAGGAATCAATGAAAATCTTTAGGAGGAATCAATGAAAGGGCATCAATTCAAATCCTGGATCTTCGAATTGAGAGAGCTATTGAGAAAGATCAAGAATTCTCACTATTTCTTAGATTCATGGATCAAATTCGATTCAGTGGGACCTTTCACTCACATTTTTTTCCACCAAGAACGTTTTATGAAACTCTTTGACCCCCGAATTTGGAGTATCCTACTTTCACGTTTTTCACAGGGTTCAACAAGCAATCGATATTTCACGATCAAAGGTGTAGTACTGCTTGTAGTAGCGGTCCTTATATCTCGTATTAACAATCGAAAGATGGTCGAAAGAAAAAATCTCTATTTGATGGGGCTTCTTCCTATACCTATGAATTCCATTGGACCCAGAAATGAGACATTGGAAGAATCTTTTTGGTCTTCCAATATCAATAGGTTGATTGTTTCGCTCCTGTATCTTCCAAAAGGGAAAAAGATTTCTGAGAGTTGTTTCATGGATCCGCAAGAGAGTACTTGGGTTCTCCCAATAAATAAAAAATGTATCATGCCTGAATCTAACCGGGGTTCGCGGTGGTGGAGGAACCGGATCGGAAAAAATAGGGATTCTAGTTGTAAGATATCTAATGAAACCGTAGCTGGAATTGAGATCTCATTCAAAGAGAAAGATAGCAAATATCTGGAGTTTCTTTTTTTATCCTATACGGATGATCGGATCCGCAAGGACCATGATTGGGAATTGTTTGATCGTCTTTCTCCGAGGAAGAAGCGAAACATAATCAACTTGAATTCGGGACAGCTATTTGAAATCTTAGGGAAAGACTTGATTTGTTATCTCATGTCTGCTTTTCGTGAAAAAAGACCAATTGAAGGGGAGGGTTTCTTCAAACAAGAAGGAGCTGAGGCAACCATTCAATCAAATGATATTGAGCATGTTTCCCATCTCTTCTCGAGAAACAAGTGGGGTATTTCTTTGCAAAATGGTGCTCAATTTCATATGTGGCAATTCCGCCAAGATCTCTTCGTTAGTTGGGGGAAGAATCGGCACGAATCGGATTTTTTGAGGAACGTATCGAGAGAGAATTTGATTTGGTTAGACAATGTGTGGTTGGTAAACAAGGATCGGTTTTTTAGCAAGGTACGGAATGTATTGTCAAATATTCAATATGATTTCACAAGATCTATTTTCGTTCAAGTAACGGATTCTAGCCAATTGAAGGGATCTTCTGATCAATCCAGAGATCATTTCGATTTCATTAGAAATGAGGATTCAGAATATCACACATTGATCGATCAAACAGGGATTCCGCAACTAAAAGAAAGATCGATTCTTTGGGATTGGGATCCTTCCTTTCTTCAAACGGAACGAACAGAGATAGAATCAGATCGATTCCCGAAATGTTTTGGATCTTCCTCAATGTCCCGGCTATTCGCGGAACGTGAGAAGCAGATGAATAATCATCTGCTTCCGGAAGAAATCGAAGAATTTCTTGGGAATCCTACAAGATCAATTCGTTCTTTTTTCTCTGACAGATGGCCAGAACTTCATCTGGGTTCGAATCCTACTGAGAAGTCCACTAGAGATCAGAAATTTTTGAAGAAAAAACAAGATGTTTCTTTTGTCCCTTCCAGGCGATCGGAAAATAAAGAAATGGTTGATATATTCAAGATAATTACGTATTTACAAAATACCGTCTCAATTCATCCTATTTCATCAGATCCGGGATGTGATATGGTTCCGAAGGATGAACCGGATATGGACAGTTCCAATAAGATTTCATTCTTGAACAAAAATCCATTTTTTGATTTATTTCATCTATTCCATGACCGGAACAGGGGGGGATACACGTTACACCACGATTTTGAATCAGAAGAGAGATTTCAAGAAATGGCAGATCTATTCACTCTATCAATAACCGAGCCGGATCTGGTGTATCATAGGGGATTTGTCTTTTCTATTGATTCCTACGGGTTGGATCAAAAAAAATTCTTGAATGAGGTATTCAACTCCAGAGATGAATCGAAAAAGAAATCTTTATTGGTTCTACCTCCTCTTTTTTATGAAGAGAATGAATCTTTTTATCGAAGGATCAGAAAAAAATCGGTCCGGATCTACTGCGGGAATGATTTGGAAGATCCAAAGCTAAAAACAGCGGTATTTGCTAGCAACAACATAATGGAGGCAGTCAATCAATATAGATTGATCCGAAATCTGATTCAAATCCAATATAGCACCTATGGGTACATAAGAAATGTATCGAATCGATTCTTTTTAATGAATAGATCCGATCGCAACTTCGAATATGGAATTCAAAGGGATCAAATAGGAAATGATACTCTGAATCATATAACTATAATGAAATATACGATCCACCAACATTTATCGAATTTGAAAAAGAGTCAGAAGAAATGGTTTGCTCCTCTTATT